AAGGGCAAACGTGTAGTAATTTTTACTGCTAACAGGGAGAATAGTGATTCTAATATTACGGATACTAATATGCCCGATGAAATCGACGAAGTGGCTTTGATACGTTATTCACAACAATCAGACTTTCGGCGGGATATAATCAAAGGTTCTATGCGAGCTCAAAGACGTAAAATAGTTATTTCAGAATTGTTTCAAGCAAATGTGCATTCCCTCCTTTTTTTTGAAAGACTACAAAAATGCCCTCTTTTTTCTTTTGATATCTCCGGATTGATTAAACTTTTTTTTCGAAATTGGGTGGGTAAGGGAGAAGCATTCAAAACGGTAGAGTATACAAAAGAACAAACAAAAAGAGAAGAAAAAAAAGAAAAGAACAAAAGAAAGGAAAAAGTTCGAATAGAGATAGCAGAGGCCTGGGATAGCATTCCACTTGCGCAAGTAATAAGAGGTTGTATGTTACTAACTCAATCTATTTTTAGAAAAAGTATTCTATTACCTTTATTAATAATTACAAAAAATATTGGCCGTATACTCCTATTCGAACTTCCTGAATGGGCTGAGGATTTCCAGGAATGGAATAGAGAGGTACATCTTAAATGTACCTATAATGGGGTTCCATTATCCGAAACAGAATTTCCAAAAAATTGGTTGACAGATGGTATTCAGATAAAAATATTGTTTCCGTTCTGTCTGAAACCTTGGCGCAAATCCAAACTACGATCCTCTCAGAAAGATCTAATGAAAAAGAAAAAAGCAAAAGATGATTTTTGTTTTTTAACAATTTGGGGAATGGAAGCAGAACTTCCTTTTGGTCCGCCCCGAAAACGTCCTTCTTTTTTTAAACCCATTTTTAAGGAATTCAAAAAACAAATTGAAAAATTAAAAAAGAAGTATTTTCGAGTTCTAACAGTTTTCAAAGAAAAAACCAAATTACTTCGAAAGGTTTCAAAAGAAATCAAAAAATGGGTTATCGGAGGTATTTTTTTTATAAAAAAAATAATAAAAGAACTTTCAAAAGTAAATCCAATTCTATTGTTTAGATTAAGAGAAGTATATAAATCGAACGAACTTAAAGAAGAAAAAGATTCCATGATAAGCAATGAGATAATTCACGAATCATTTAGTCAAATTGCATCTCCGAGTTGGACAAATTCTCCATTGACAGAAAAAAAAACGAAAGATGTCACTGATAGAACAAGTACAATCCGAAATCAACTAGAAAAAATCTCAAAAGAGAAAAAAAAAGTAACTCCAAGAATAAAAAATCTTAGTCCTAACAAAACAAATTATAATGCTAAAAGATTTGAAAAATGGCAAATATTAAAAAGAAGAAATGCTCGATTAATCTGTAAATTACCCTCCCTTTTAAAAATTTTCATTGAAAAAATCTATACAGATATATTTGTATCTATCATTAATATTCCCAGAATAAATACAGAATTTTTTCTTAAATTAACAAAAAAATTTATTGATAAATTGATTTACAATAATGAAAGAAAACAAGCAACAATTAATACAAAAAAGAAAACTCCAATTTCGTTTATTTCGGCTATAAAAAAGCCACTTGATAAGATTAGAAATATTAAAGAAAATTCACGTATTTTTTATGACTTATCCTACATGTCACAAGCATATGTATTTTACAAATTATCACAAATAAAAATTAGTAACTCGGTAAGATCTGTTGTTCAATATCAAAATCAAAGAATACCCCCTTTTCTTAAGTCTAAAATAAAGGATTCTTTTGAAAGACAAGGAATGGATCATTCGAAATTAGCAAATAAGAAACTTCCGCGCTATGAAACGAATAAATGGAAAAACTGGTTAAAAGGGCATTTTCAATACCATTTATCTCAGATCAGATGGTCTAAATTAATACCAGAAAAATGGCGAAATAGAGTTCGCCAGCGTTGTATAGCCAAAAAGGCAAATTTTAGCAAGCAGCATTCATATGAAAAAGACCTGTTAGTTGGTTCCAAAAAAAAATCTGAAGTATATTTATTATCTACTGAAAAAGATAATTTTCGAAAATACTATAAATATAATCTTTTATCATATAAATTTATTAATTATGAAAATAAACCGGAATGCTTTTTTTATAGACCTCCCTTTCAAGGAAATAAGAAGCAAGAAATTTCTTATACTTATAACAGGTCTAAAACAAACCTTTTTGATATACGGAGGAACATCCCTATTCCAAATGATCTAGGGCAGGTTGATATTCCATATATGGAAAAACCAGCTGATAGAAAATATTTTGCTTGGAAAATTTTCAATTTTTATCTTAGACAAAAAGTCGATATTGAGGCCTGGATCCTAATTGATACCAATAGGTATCAAAATGCGCACATTCGTACTAACAACTCTCAAATAATTTCTAAAAAAAATATTTTATATCTTATGATTCCAGAAACCAATTCAAAAAATTCCCACAAAGGGTTTTTTGATTGGATGGGAATGAATGAAAAAAGGCTAAAGCGTCCTATATCGAATCTGGAGTTTTGGCTCTTCCCAGAATTTGTGTTACTTTATAAGGCATATAAAATGAAACCTTGGTTTATACCAAGCAAATTACTTCTTTTAAATTTAAATAGTAGTAAAAATATAAATATTAATGAAAAGAAAAAGATGAATTTGTTGATAGCATCGAATAAAAAGCATCGAAATGAAGAAGAACCCATAAGCCAAGGAGATCGCGGATCTGTTTTCTCACAACAAAAAGATATTGAAGAAAATTATGCAAGCTCGGACATGAAAAAGGGGAAAAAGAAAAAACAATACAAAAGCAATACAGAAGCAGAACTAGATTTCTTCCTGAAACATTATTTGCTTTTTCAATTGAGATGGGACGCAACTTTGAATCAAAGAATGATCAATAATATCAAGATCTATTGTCTCCTGCTTAGACTGATAGATCCAAGAAAAATTACTATATCCTCCATTCAAAAGAGAGAAATGAGTTTGGATATAATGTTGATTCAAAAGAATTTGACTCTCTCAGAGTTGATGAAGAAAGGAGTATTGATTGTACAACCACTTCGTCTGTCTGGCAAAAAAGACGGACAATTTATTATGTACCAAACCATAGGTATTTCGTTGCTTCATAAGAGTAAGCATCAAATTAATAAAAAATATCAAGAGCAAAGATATGTTTCTAAGAAAAATTTCGATGAAACTATTTTACCACATCAAAGAATAACCGCAAATAGAGACAAAAAGCATTTTTATTTACTTGTTCCGGAAAATATTTTATCGTTTAAACGTCGTAGAAAAGTGAGAATTCTAATTTGTTTCAATTCAAAGAATATAAATTCTATAGATAGAAATCTAGTATTTTGGAATGAAAAGAACGTAACAAACAGCATCCAAGTTTCACATGACAATATTAATAGAGAGAAAAATAAATTAATGAACTTAAAGCTCTTTCTTTGGCCTAATTATCGATTAGAAGATTTAGCTTGTATGAATCGTTATTGGTTTGATACCAATAATGGCAGTCGTTTCAGTATGTTAAGAATACATCTGTATCCGCGATTGAAATTCTGTGAATAATACACTTTTTCTATATATCCTAGATCCTATTTCTATATACCCTAGAATATAAAATATAATTTATATAATTTCTAGGGTATATGAAAGTAAACAAATAGACAGATCATGCGCTTTTCTTATCTCACATCTCATTCGAGTATCCAATATGAAATGACTTTGAATAATATCTCAATTAGATCTCGAAATGAATTAACAGAAACTTCTTAATTTTAGGTCTAAATTTTTCGATGCGAAAATGTACCAATCGTTTTCTATTCCTATCTAAATAGAATTTCAAATTTGATTGATTGGTCTGAATTCAGAAAATTAGGAGTTATTTGCATTAAATTATTGTATATACCACATAAAAACTAATAGCATTATTATTACTGATCGGTAAAATCCATATCTGTACAAGGAAAAAGGAGCATTTTTTTATGGTAAAAAATTCAGTAATTTCGATTATTTTTCAAAAAGAAAACGAAGAAAATAAAGGGTCTGTTGAATTTCAAGTATTCAGTTTCACCACGAAGATAAGGAGACTTACTTCACATTTGGAATTGCACAAAAAAGACTTTTCATCTCAGAGAGGTTTGCGAAAAATTTTGGGAAAACGTCAACGACTACTAGCCTATTTGTCAAAAAGAAGTAGAGGACGCTATAAAATAAAGAATTAATTGATGAGTTGGATATTCGAGAAATAAAAACGCGTTAATTTGAAGCACGATACCATTTGATGAGCTTAGTCATTTAAATTTGAATGAACTTCTTTTTACTTTCAGAAATGCATGGAAGACTGACTCGGGAAAAACTTATGATTACACCAATTACAAGAAATGACCTTATGATAGTGAATATGGGGCCTCACCACCCATCAATGCATGGTGTTCTTCGACTGATCGTTACTCTCGATGGTGAAGATGTTATTGACTGTGAACCTATATTAGGTTATTTACATAGAGGAATGGAGAAAATTGCGGAAAATCGAACAATTATACAATATTTGCCTTATGTAACACGTTGGGATTATTTAGCTACCATGTTTACAGAAGCAATAACTGTAAATGGACCTGAACAGCTAGGCAATATTCAAGTACCTAAAAGGGCTAGCTATATTAGAGCTATTATGCTGGAGTTGAGTCGTATCGCTTCCCATTTGTTATGGCTTGGCCCTTTTATGGCAGATATTGGGGCACAGACCCCCTTTTTCTATATTTTTCGAGAACGAGAATTGATATATGACCTATTCGAGGCTGCTACCGGTATGCGCATGATGCATAATTATTTTCGTATCGGAGGGGTCGCTGCTGATCTACCTTATGGATGGGTAGATAAATGTTTGGATTTTTGCGATTATTTTTTAACTGGGGTTGCTGAATATCAAAAGCTTATTACCCGAAATCCTATTTTTTTAGAACGAGTGGAAGGCGTAGGTATTATTGGCGGAGAAGAAGCACTAAATTGGGGTTTATCGGGGCCAATGCTACGAGCTTCCGGAATACAATGGGATCTTCGTAAAGTTGATCGTTATGAGTGTTATGACGAATTTGATTGGGAGATTCAATGGCAAAAAGAAGGGGATTCATTAGCTCGTTATTTAGTACGAATTGGTGAAATGACAGAATCCATAAAAATAATCCAACAAGCCTTGGAAGGAATTCCAGGGGGGCCGTATGAGAATTTAGAAAGCCGGCGCTTTGATAGAATAAAAGACCCTGAATGGAATGATTTTGAATATCGATTTATTAGTAAAAAGCCTTCTCCCACTTTTGAATTGTCCAAGCAAGAACTTTATGTAAGAGTCGAAGCGCCAAAAGGAGAATTGGGAATTTTTCTGATCGGAGATCAGAGTGTTTTTCCTTGGCGATGGAAAATCCGACCGCCGGGGTTTATCAACTTGCAAATTCTTCCGCAGTTAGTTAAAAGAATGAAATTGGCTGATATTATGACGATACTAGGTAGTATAGATATCATTATGGGAGAAGTTGATCGTTGAAATGATAATTGATATAATAGAAATAGAAGCTATCCATTCTTTTTCCAGATTGGAATCCTTAAAAGAATTTTATGGAATCATAGGGATGCTTGTCCCTATTTTCATTCTTGTATTAGGAATCACACTGGGTGTTCTAGTAATTGTTTGGTTAGAAAGAGAAATAGCCGCAGGGATACAGCAACGTATTGGACCCGAATACGCGGGGCCTTTGGGAATTCTTCAAGCTTTAGCCGATGGTACAAAACTACTTTTCAAAGAAAATATTCTTCCATCTAGAGGAGATACTCGTTTATTCAGTATTGGTCCATCCATAGCAGTCATATCCATTTTACTAAGTTATTCAATAATTCCCTTTAGTTGTCGCTTTATTCTAGCTGATCTTAGTATTGGTGTTTTTTTATGGATCGCCATTTCAAGTCTTGCTCCCGTTGGATTGCTTATGTCAGGATATGGATCAAATAATAAATATTCCTTTTTAGGTGGATTAAGGGCTGCTGCTCAATCAATTAGTTATGAAATACCATTAACTCTATGTGTATTATCAATATCTCTACGTGTGATTCGGTGAGACATAAAAATTCCCCCATTTCTTTTCTTTCTAACAAGAAAGTCAAATGATTTGAATATCGATTTTTTTATTCATCATTGAGTTGATGAATTAAACCAGATAGTTCTATGAGTGAAATAAAACGGCTTACAAATTTGCTGTTAAAAGAATGAAATCTCATTTCCTACGTACAAGAATAAGAATTAAGTGAAAGTAAACATAAGCAGTCAAGGCTGTTTACCCCAAGATTGGCTGATTAGTCATCATGACTTGAAGCGGGTTTAAAAGATCAATTGTATGGGTTTTTTCTATACTATTACCATAGCATAGATGTATTATCCTAATGAAAGATTAAAAAAACGAGTGGATGGTTAGGAAGACCAAGATACACAAAGGATTAGTAATGGAGATTCTGAAAATTATCCAATAGGATATTTTTGTTATAGAAAAATAATTCGAATTGGGGCTTTAAGTTGGTAGAAATTCTTAAGAAGTACTCCCCACGATTTCGACCCAGAGTATGTTCCTGTCCACCGATTAAGTAAATAACTATCAAAACGAAGAAATCTTTTACTTTTGATAATGCGAATAATACCTCTTTTCTGAGAAAGGAGAATAGGAACGAAATCCAATTCTTGTTATGCAATGCCTAAATTCTTTTTCGTAATCGAAAACGAGAAGTTGAAATATCTATGGGATATGGGATATTCCTCTAAAAAGTATTTTTTCTCATTCAAGGATAAGTTTTTAATCAAAAAAGAAAATTCTTAAAATATGAGATCAATTCAGAAGCACTTTTTTATTATAATTATAAATATAGCAGACAGAATTCCATTAGTCTAATTCTAGGCCTTAGGATAAGAGTTTTATTCTCTATCGATCCTACCATCAAGATAAATTTGAAAGGTTCTTAGATTTATTTGTGACCTATGAGGAGCCGTATGAGGTGAAAATCTCATGTACGGTTCTGTAATAGCGATGAAAGCAGTGATGTTATTGTCGACTATGATTATCTAACAGTTTAAGTACAGTTGATATAGTTGAAACACAATCCAAATATGGTTTTTGGGGATGGAATTTGTGGCGTCAACCTATAGGGTTTATCATTTTTCTAATTTCTTCTCTAGCCGAGTGTGAGAGATTACCTTTTGATTTACCAGAAGCAGAAGAAGAATTAGTAGCTGGTTATCAAACCGAATATTCAGGTATAAAATTTGGCTTATTTTATGTTGCTTCGTATCTAAATCTACTAATTTCTTCATTATTTGTAACAGTTCTTTACTTGGGGGGGTGGAATCTTTCTATTCCAAACCTATTTGGTCCTGAGTTATTTGACATAAATCAAAGAGGGAAGGTTTTTGGAACAATAATCGGTATCTTTATTACACTGGCTAAAACTTATTTGTTCTTATTCATTTCTATTGCAACAAGATGGACTTTACCAAGACTGAGAATGGACCAACTATTAAATCTTGGATGGAAATTTCTTTTACCTATTTCTTTGGGTAATCTATTATTAACGACTTCGTTCCAACTTCTTTCACTGTAAAGGAATAGAATATTCTATTCTTCATAACTTGTCTCAAACAAGAGAAAGAAACGAGTAAATTTATTTATAGATATTCCGACATGTTCCCTATGCTAACTCGGTTCTTGAACTCTGGTCAACAAACAATACGAGCTGCCAGGTACATTGGTCAAGGTTTCGTGATTACCTTGTCCCATGCAAATCGTTTACCTGTAACTATTCAATACCCCTACGAAAAATTGATTACATCAGAACGTTTCCGAGGCCGAATCCACTTTGAATTTGATAAATGCATTGCTTGTGAAGTATGTGTTCGTGTATGTCCTATAGATTTACCCGTTGTAGATTGGAAATTGCAAATGGATATTCGAAAGAAACGATTACTTAATTACAGTATTGATTTTGGAATTTGTATATTTTGTGGTAATTGTGTTGAGTATTGTCCAACAAATTGTTTATCAATGTCCGAAGAATATGAGCTTTCTACTTATAATCGTCATGAATTGAATTATAATCAAATTGCTTTAGGTCGGTTACCGGTCTCAATAATTGAAGATTACACAATTCGAACAATTTCTTCGAATTTACCTCAACTCAACAATGTATAAAACTCTCGATTTACAAAACATTTATAAATTCAAAAAAAAAGCTTTTGAAATTTTTTGGAGTTAAAGGAATCAGGTTTTTGCTTGGTGAATACAAAAGAACGGTTAGTTGGTGAGGGTCGTGGCTTGATTTTCATTTAAAATGAGTTTCTATTCGAATAATGTAATGATTTAATAATATAAAATATAAAGATAAAGTTTTAACCTTTGCTTTCGAAACGAAAAAAAAGCAGTCCTGTATTTACATCAATCCAAATCATCCCGATTCATTCAAATTCAATTAAATTAATATGTATATGTTAAAATAAAAAAAAGGATAACTTCTTTTTTCCTGGTCAGGTCAACAAAGACATGAAATATTTCGATTTTTTTGATAAAATCAAATGGATTTACCCGGACCAATACACGATTTTCTTTTAGTCTTTCTAGGATCGGGTCTTATATTAGGAAGTCTGGCAGTAGTATTACTTCCGAATCCAATTTATTCGGCCTTTTCGTTGGGATTGGTTCTTTTTTGTATATCCTTATTCTATATTCTATCGAACTCATATTTTGTAGCTGCTGCGCAGCTCCTTATTTATGTAGGAGCTATAAATGTTTTAATAATTTTTGCTGTGATGTTTATGAATGGTTCAGAATATTACAAAGATTTTCATCTTTGGACCGTTGGGGATGGGGTTACTTCAATGATTTGTACAAGTTTTTTTATTTCACTAATTACTACTATTCCAGATACGGCCTGGTATGGGATCAGCTGGACTACAAAATCAAATCATATTTTAGAACAAGATTTGATAAGTAATAGCCAACAAATTGGAATTCATTTAGCAACGGATTTTTTTCTTCCATTTGAACTCATTTCAATAATCCTTTTAGTCGCTTTAATAGGTGCTATTTCTATAGCTCGTCAATAAGAAATCAACAAGTAATTCAAATCGAATTAACTAACACAAAAGCTATAATTTGTTAATTTGAATTACTTTTTTTTTAATCGAATAGAAAGGCTTTCGTTTTATATCGATCTATTACCAATCTATTTTCCTGTTTCATATTTGTTATTTGTTAGAATCGAGTCTATTCAATTATTGTTCAGATTAAAACGAATCAAAATTGATAAGGAGTTGATTAATGATGCTCGAACATATACTTGTTTTGAGTGCCTATTTATTTTCTATTGGTATCTATGGATTGATCACAAGTCGAAATATGGTTAGAGCCCTTATGTGCCTTGAACTTCTATTAAATTCAGTTAATATAAATTTTGTAACATTTTCTGATATTTTTGATAATCGTCAATTAAGAGGAGACATTTTTTCAATTTTTGTTATAACTATTGCAGCCGCTGAAGCAGCTATTGGACCGGCTATTGTTTCATCAATTTATCGTAACAAAAAATCAACTCGTATTAACCAATCAAACTTGTTGAATAAATAGTATTCATTGTACCGGCGGAAAATTGAATATTTAGAAATAAGTTCAAATTAATAGGTTTGAGACCTGTAAGGTATGATTGTGGTTGCAAAAACACAAGAAATCAAAGTATTTTGGTCCTTTTTGATAAAGAAATTCGGAAGAAAATTGATTATGATCACTCATTGATTCGTCCGGTATCTAACTTATAGGATTCATTTATAAGTTAGTTTACTAGATCGAAAATTTATGACGTTCAAAATGTATAGATCCAATGTCACATTCAGTAAAGATTTATGATACATGTATAGGATGTACCCAATGTGTCCGGGCGTGCCCCACCGATGTATTAGAAATGATACCTTGGGATGGATGTAAAGCTAAACAAATCGCTTCTGCCCCAAGGACCGAAGACTGCGTTGGTTGTAAGAGGTGTGAATCCGCGTGTCCAACGGATTTTTTGAGTGTTCGGGTTTATTTATGGCATGAAACAACTCGCAGTATGGGTCTAGCTTATTGATACATTCCATAAAACTCTACTTGAATCCATTTTTCTTTTTTTTTTTTACCGACAAAATCCGTGCTCAATTGAATTTTATTTTGAGCACGGATTTTTCTGGCCCAAGCGTATCTTGTCTTTACCACGAACCATTTTCCTTGTTTAACAATAATTGTGGTTTTGCCAATATTTGCAGGTTGCTTAATTTTTTTTCTTCCACATAGGGGAAATAGAGTAATCCGTTGGTATACTATATGTATGTGCATTTTAGAGCTTCTTCTAACGACTTATGCATTTTGCTATCATTTTCAATCAGACGACCCATTAATCCAACTAATAGAGGATTATAAATGGATCCTTTTTTTGGATTTTCATTGGAGATTAGGAATAGATGGACTCTCTATAGGACCCATTTTACTAACGGGATTCATCACTACTTTAGCTACTTTAGCGGCTTGGCCAGTTACTCGAGATTCTCGATTATTTCATTTCCTGATGTTAGCAATGTACAGTGGACAAATAGGATTATTTTCTTCTCGAGATCTTTTACTTTTTTTTCTCATGTGGGAGTTAGAATTAATTCCCGTTTATCTACTTGTATCCATGTGGGGAGGAAAAAAACGCCTGTATTCGGCTACAAAATTTATTTTGTACACGGCAGGGGGTTCTATTTTTCTTTTAATGGGAGTTCTGGGTGTCGGTTTATATAGTTCTACTGAACCAACATTAAATTTTGAAATATTGGCTAATCAGTCCTATCCCGCGGCCTTGGAAATATTATTTTATAGTGGATTTTTTCTTGCTTTTGCTGTCAAATTACCAATCATACCCCTACATACATGGTTACCAGATACCCACGGAGAAGCGCATTATAGTACTTGTATGCTTCTAGCCGGAATCTTATTAAAAATGGGAGCGTATGGATTAGTTCGGATCAATATGGAATTTTTTCCTCATGCTCATTCTCTATTTTCTCCTTGGTTGATAATAGTGGGCGCAATGCAAATAATCTATGCAGCTTCAACATCTCTGGGTCAACGGAATTTAAAAAAAAGAATAGCCTATTCCTCTGTATCTCACATGGGTTTTATAATTATAGGAATTGGTTCTATCACGGATATGGGGCTCAACGGAGCCCTTTTACAAATAATCTCTCATGGATTTATCGGTGCTGCACTTTTTTTCTTGGCCGGAACAACTTATGATAGAATACGTCTTCTTTATCTTGATGAAATGGGTGGAATAGCTATCCCAATGCCAAAAATGTTCATGATGTTCAGTAGTTTTTCGATGGCCTCCCTCGCATTACCAGGTATGAGTGGTTTTGTTGCCGAATTAATAGTATTTTTTGGATTAGTTACTAGTCCAAAATTTCTTTTAATGACAAAAATCCCAATTACTTTTGTAATGGCAATTGGAATGATATTAACCCCTATTTATTTATTATCTATGTTACGCCAGATGTTCTATGGATACAAAATATTTAACGGCCCAAACTCTTATTTTTTTGATTCTGGGCCGCGAGAATTATTTCTTTCAATATCTATTTTTTTACCCGTACTCGGTATTGGTATATACCCAGATTTCGTTCTTTCACTATCAGTTGAAAAGGTTGAAGTTATCCTATCTAATTCTTTTTATAGATCGTTTTTTTATTGATAAAAAAATGAAAAAAACGATCTTATCGTTTCCAAAAAGGTCCGTTGTACAATGAAAAAAAAAGAAGGCTTTTTCTTCTCTTGTGTTAAGTAAAAAAAAAATAAATTTGAACTAGAACTGTCGAGAGTGCCGCGAATCAAAGTCACGGGGCTCTCGCTAGTTCACACAAAGTGATATTCATATGCGTTGTATGCTTTTCTATTCCTATTCGTAAGTAGTAAGCTTTTTGAATTTAATTAGATGTTAATGTAAATGAACCATAACTATGTAACCCTATTCCTAATAGATTTACTCCAAAATAGCATATCCAAATTATAAGAAACCCAATAAACGCTACAATTGCTGAATTTGTACCCTTCAATTTTATATTTGTTTGAGTATGTAAATAAATTGCAAATATGATCCAAGTAATAAAGGCCCAAGTTTCTTTTGGGTCCCAACTCCAATAGGATCCCCATGCTTCGTTAGCCCATACTGCTCCAGAAAGAATTCCTATCGTTAAAAAGAGAAATCCTAGACTAATAACCCGATAACTCCAATAATCCAATTGTTGAATCAATTGCGACTTATAATAATTTATTGGAGAAAAAAAAGAAGTTTTTTGTAAAACATTTTTTCCTTTTCCTTCATTCATGAATTTGACTTTACCAAGTAAAAATGACTCATTTAAATTTAATAAACGATTATTCGTAGAAAAAAATCTTCTATTTTTTCTAACTGTAATGACTAGAAGTGATACTGATAATAATGATCCACATAAAAGGGCTACATATCCTAATATCATCATACTTACATGCATTATTAACCACTCGGACTGAAGAGCGGGTACTAATATTGTGGATTCGTGTATTTCAGTTAAAAGACCTGAGGTAGCAAATCCCTGAGAAAAAATAGCACTTGGGCTAATTATTGTGTTTAGAATATTTTTTTCTTTTTTGAAATATGGAACGATATAAATAAAAGAAAAACTCCATGAAAGGAAGATTAACGATTCATATAAATCACTTAGTGGAAAATGTTTTGAATAAATCCAACGAGAAATTAATAATCCTGTTATACACAAAAAGATCATTATCATGCCCTTTTCGGATGAATCATATAGTTTTACGATTTCATCGACAAAAAAGGTTATCAAATGAATTGTAATTAGAATTGAAACAGTCGAAAAAGAAATATGAGTTAATATATGCTCTAAAGTTGAAAATATCATAAAAAAAAGTTCCTTAATTATAAAATCGAAATCCGAAATTAAATTCATTATTATTCATTATAGGATCTATTTTATTTTTTTAGGACATGTCATGCCGCCACTCGGACTCGAACCGAGATGCTCTAGCACTGCTTCCTAAGAGCAGCGTGTCTACCAATTTCACCATAGCGGCTTGTCTTGACCCTATAATAGCCTATGAATAAGAAATCGTCTAGATTTAAGAATGCAATATTTTGTTGGAAAGATTCAAATTGATGAATACAAATTTCTTCAAATATGTACTTGAAGGTTCATTGTTTTAGTTTTATTGTGGGTTTTAGACTCTTCTCGACTGGAACTCTTGTAAAAGCAGCAAGTTTTACTATGCATTAAGCCCCCCCAAAAAAACATTTTTTTAAATTTACCGTTTTTGAGTTATTTGATTTTAATTTAAAAAAGTACAACCCAAAAATCAGTTTTATGAATGAACAAAAAAAGATTTTAGATTATTCAAAATTCACACCTATTTATCCAGAATATTTTCATTAAGTGTTTTTGCGTGAATTGATGGGGAGAGATATATGGGCTCTATATAAGAATTTATAGAAATTAAAAAGTAAGAAAGTTGTGCAAAAAATATTATAGTACAAATAGGTTGATGGGAAAAAAAGATTCCCGTCCTGGCAAAAAAATATACGAAAATTTTAATCGAGTATCTTGTGTTTTTTTTTTTTAAAAAACTTTGTTTGAATTCGGTCAAAGTAACCAGAAGAATTCCATTTCCCATTGATTAATTCACCAGGAAATGGAATTGGGGAATTTTTTTTTTTGAAACGGAAGGGTTCCATTTTTGAGTCAGGTCGATTTATATTGTTCTAAGGTTTTCCCCTTTATTTCTTAATAACTTATTTTTTGATTTTATTTGTTTGTCGCACAAAAAAACTTTTTGAAGTCCCGGTAGAAAGAGATTTCCCTAAAGAAAATGCTTTTAACGCCGCCCAATAGCCTTTCCTTTTCCAAAAATTTTTACGAATACGCTTTTTTGATGCAGAAGTACGTTTTTTTGGAACTGCCATTTAAATAAAATGAAGAGATTACTCATTCGTATAGCTGGATGTGAAAGACATCTATTGTTCAAAAAAAATCTGCGCTTGTCTAGATAATTTTTTTCTAAAATTCTAAAAGAATAGACTATGAACGATATGGTAAAATCGCATAAAATTTTTCTAAAAAAAAGAAGAATATTTTGAGTAACTTGTCCAGATTTGACTTGAATTTTCAAATTAGAAGGAGACTCATAATTAATCTTTGTCTTTCATATGATTTGACCAATTGGAACTTCTTGATTTGAATATTTGCAATATTTACAAGAAATTCAGAAAGAATAAGTAAAAAGAAATAAAAATTAAAAAAAAAAATATTTTTATATTTTAGTTAGTGCATATTTTCATTTTTTTATTGACTCCTTTCAAAAGAAGTAAAATCCGATAAATCGGAAACAATTAATTATGAATTTAAATTTTCTTATGCAACAAACATATCAATATGGGTGGATTTTACCTTTCGTTCCACTTCCAGTTCCTATGTTAATAGGAGTGGGCCTTCTTCTTTTTCCGACAGCAACAAAAAATCTTCGTCGTATGTGGGCTTTTCCAAGTATTTTATTGTTAAGTATAGTCATGATTTTTTCAACTAATCTGTCTATTCAGCAAGTAAATAGCAGTTCTATCCACCAATATGTATGGTCTTGGACACTCGATAATGATTTTTCTTTAGAATTCGGCTGCTTGATCGATCCACTTACTTCTATTATGTCAATGTTAATCACTACTGTTGGAATCATGGTTCTTATTTATAGTGATAATTATATGGCTCACGATCAAGGATACTTGAGATTTTTTGCTTATATGAGTTTTTTCAGTACTTCCATGGTAGGATTAGTTACTAGTTCAAATTTGATACAAATTTATTTTTTTTGGGAATTGGTTGGAATGTGTTCCTATCTATTAATAGGGTTTTGGTTTACGCGACCTCCTGCG